TAAGTTTTAGTTTATTAGAATTTTGAGTTGCAAACTTAAAGGATAAGACTTATATTTTTTAACTTTGAAGGTTAATAGTTTTTATAACTTATGGTCTTATATTACTATTAAAAAGATGGGTATGATTATTTGTATAAATAATGTGGTTTTTGTTATGGTTATTGTTTTTATTTTTTTCTTTGTTGATAGTGTGGTTGGTGTTATTATTCGAAAGTAGATAAAAAAGCTGATCACTCTTGTGATTACTAGGATGATTGGGTTTACTATTATATTTGTTTCTTTTCTTATTATTTTTAGTAGAATTCATTTGGGGATGAATCCTATTAGGGGGGGTATTCCGGCTATTGATGATACATTTAGTATTATGGTTAGGCTGGTTTTGTTTGTTTGGTGGTTTAGTGAGTTAGTTATGTTTTTTTTTATTTCTTTGATTACTATAAATAGCGTTGTAGTATATAACATGAAATATAATATAGCTATTTTTGTGTTTAGTATGAAGGATATTATGATGGGTCTATTTTGAAAGATTGAGGAGAAAATTAGTAGTTTTTTTATTGATGTTTGTATTATTTGGATGATTACTCTTATGATTATTCTAGTTAGGATTATGATTGTTATTGTGGTTGAGAAGTTTATGGAGATTAGTAGGAGTGGGGCTATTTTTTGGATGGATGATAATAAGAATAGGTTATCTATGCTAATTATTCTACCTATTTTAACAAATCATTGGTGGAATGGTATCAATCCTAATTTAATTATTAGTCCTATGTTTATTATTACTTTTTCGCTTATGATATTTATTAGAAATATTCTTCTTTTAATTATTCTTATGATAATTAGGAATGACCCTAGGGATTGTGCTAAGAAGTAGATTATTGATCCTTCATTATCTTGTTTTATTTTTATTAGTCTAATGAATCTGATTCTTCTGATTTCTAGAAATACTCAGATTATTACCCATGAGTTTATGTTTGCTATTATTATTGGTGAAATTAATATGTTTGTTGTTACTATTATTTTGAATATTGAAGAAAACTTTGGTTTCACAGAGTTATGAGCCCTGAAGCTTAAATATAGCTTATTTCTTCTTATTTGACTCATTCAATTGATCTTATTTTTATTTCTAAGATTAGTATAATTGTTAAAATTATTAGGAATATTCTTATAATTGGGGTTGATTTTGTTATTGTTCTTGAGATCGGGGTTGGTAGGGTTATTATAATTTCTAGGTCAAAGATTAGGAATGTTAAGGCTACTATGAAATACTGTCTTCTAAAGGGGATAAATGAGTTTGATGATCCTTCGAATCCTGACTCGAATGGTGAGTTTATTGTTTGTTTTTCTTTTTCGAACGATGATAGAATTATTCATGAGATTACCAATATGGTAATTAGTAGAATTGTTCTTGTTAGTGTTAATATTAGAGAATACCTGTTGGTTATTAGGGTGTGCAATACCCTTTATTTTCTCTTTATTCTCATAGTTTATTTAAAATTTTAAGTTGTGGTCTTGAAGAAAAAGAGAATCTTTTTCGAATAGCTTTTTTAAAGTGTTGCTTTGAAGAAGCAAAGATTTTTATCGATTGTTCTTTTTTTTTCTTTTTTCTTGTTTCTTTGTCATTTGTTTTTGTTTTTGTTTTCTTTTTTCTCCCCCTTTTTTATTTTAGAGTTTGAGTCTTTTTCGTTGTTTTCTTTTCCTTTCTCTTTTGTTTTTTTGATAGATTGAATTTCTTTTCTTTTTAGTTCTTTTGTTATTTTTATTTCTTCTATTATTGTTTATTATAGAGGTTATTATATGTTTGGTGATTTTTTTATGAGACGTTTCATTTTGGTTTTAATTTTATTTGTTTTTTCTATGATTTTATTGATTTTTGGGGGGAATTTTTTTATGATTATGGTTGGTTGGGATGGTCTTGGTTTAGTTTCTTTTTGTTTGGTTGTTTATTACTCTGATAAGGATGCTATGGTTTCTGGTATTATTACTATTATAATGAATCGGTTTGGGGATGGGTTTTTATTGGTGTCGATGTTTTTTTTTAATTTGATTGGGGGGTTTAATTTAGATTTTTTTCTTTTTACTAATTGGGGCTCGTTTTTTTTATTGGTGTCTTTTTTGACTAAGAGAGCACAGTTTCCTTTTTCAGCTTGGCTTCCGGCTGCTATATCAGCTCCGACTCCTATTTCTTCTTTGGTTCATTCTTCCACTTTGGTTACTGCGGGTATTTACTTGTCTATTCGTTTTAGTTTTTTATTTATTAATTCTTTTATTTCTTTTTTTTTAATGGTTATTTCTTTGTTGACTCTTATGTTGGGGGGGGCGTTAGCTAATTTTGAGATGGATTTTAAAAGGATTGTTGCTATATCTACTCTTAGTCAGTTAGGACTTTTGTTTTTTTTGATCTCTATTGGTTCTTTAAGGATGTGTTTTTTTCATATGATTTCTCATGCTTTTTTTAAATCTTTACTTTTTATAGGTACTGGTAGAGTTATTATTAGTGGGAGACAAGATTCTCGGTTGAAGGGTAGTTCTTTATTGATTTCTCCTTTTATTTATTCTTCTATGGTTGTTTCTTTATTTTCTTTAATAGCTGTTCCTTTTAGAGTTGGGTTTTTTTCTAAGGATCTGGCTTTGGATTTTATTTTTGGTAGAGGTGTTAATTTTTTACTTTATTTTATTTTTCTTTTGGGTAGCTTGATGACGGTTATATATTCTTTGCGAATTATATTTCTTATTTTACCTTTGTTGTATGGTGGAGGTGTTATTATGGAGAATAATTATTCTAAGTATATGTATGTTAGTTTTTTTGGTGGGATTATTCTTACTTTATTGTGGGGCAGGTTTGTTTATTTGGTTGTTTTGATAGAGGACTTTATTTTAGTGAGTTTTCCTTTTAAGATGGTTGGTGGTTTTCTTATTTTATTGGGTATTTTTTTTAGGGGTTCGTATGTGGGGCTTTCCTTTTTTTATAGTTTTTTAACTTGGTTTAAATATCTTATTTTGAAGTTGTTTTATTTTGATCTTTTTTATAAGTTTGATCAGGTTTGGGTTGAAAATTTAATTTATAAAAGATCTTTTGTAGGTCTATCTTCTTTAAAGGGGTTTGTTAGTTTGAGGGGGGAAGTGTTTTGAGTTTCTTTTTTTTCTATTTGGTTTGTTTTTTTTATTTTTTTATCTTTAACTACCTAGAAAGTTCTTATTTTCTGTTTTCAAGACAGATTGGAGGTAGTTTATCTAAGAAGTGTAATGAAATAAATGGGCCCGATTGTTTTTCTTATTTCTATGTATGGGTATTCTATTGGTATTGCTCCTAGCCATGTTAATAAAATAAATGACAGAAAGAAGATTGATAATTTTGTTTTGTAAGATGGATTAAATTTTGAATTTGTTTTTATTCTTTTTTTCATGGGGGTAACTATTAGTATGATAATTCTTAGAACTAAAATGATTACCCCTCCTAGTTTATTTGGGATTGATCGGAGGAGGGCATATGCAAATAAAAAGTATCATTCTGGTTGGATGTGGATGGGGGTGTTCATTGGATTTGCTATGGAGAAGTTTTCTGGGTCTATCAGTATGTATGGATATCTTCATGATATTAAATATATTATGGATAGGATGATTACTGGGGATAGTAGATCTTTTCATGAAAATAATGGGTGAAAGCTTATTTTTTCTTGGTTTCTATTTATTCCTAGTGGGTTAGATGAGCCCGTAGAGTGAAGTAATATTAAGTGAATAATTGATATTCCTGCTAGAATTAGTGGAAGGAGAAAATGTAGGGAGAAGAATCGATTTAATGTGGGTGTTCTAACTGAGAATCCTCCTCATAGTCACTGAACTAGGTCATTTCCTACAATAGGGATTGCGGATGCTAGATTGGTAATAACTGTGGCTCCTCAAAATGATATTTGCCCCCAGGGAAGAACATACCCCAGGAATGCTGTTCCTATTAAAATTAGTAATATTGTTACCCCTGAGTATCATACTTCAATTTTTTTGTTTGAAAAGTTTATTATTCCACGAGCAATATGGGTATAAATTAAGATGAAGAATAAAGAGGCCCCATTTGAATGAAGAAATCGGGTTTCTATTCCTATTCTTACATCACGGGAGATATGGATTACTGATTCAAATGCGTTTCTTGGTCTATAATGTATTGATAGAAATACCCCTGTGAGGATTTGAAAGATTAGTGTAAATCCTAATATTGAGCCTATATTTCATAGATAGTTGATGGGAGTGGGAGTGGGCAATTTAATTAGGTTGTTATAAATTATTTCTATTGTGGGAGTGATGTTACTTATTTGTTTTTTCATTAGAATGATGATTTAATTGTTTTAAATGGATCTATTATTAACAGGAAGATCATGAATGTAATTAGGGAAATTAATGAAGTGATAGTTAGAATGGTTCATAATGATAAGTTAAACAATTCATTGAATATTTTTTCTGATTTGTTATATGATATGGTTAGTATTGGTGTAATGAGGATTATTAAAATTATTATTGGTTGTGACTGTCTTTTTTTTTCTTTCGGTAGTATTGAGATTACAAATAGGTACATAATTATTAATCCCCCGTTGAATAGTATGATTAGATAAATTATTCTTCATGGGTCTCTTCCTGTTATAAGTATTAAGATTGAGATTTCTCATGACATTATTAGAATTAGAATTATAATTATTATTGGCGAACTTGATCTTTTTATTCCTGATATAATTATTAGAGGTATTAGGTTTATGATTCTTATTTTAATCGCCCTTTTAAGGAATGGTTAGTTGTAAGCTAATGCTAGCGATTGAAGATAAGAGAACTTCGGATTCTTTGTAGATATTTTCCTTCAATAATTGAAGTTTTAATTTTTCATGGTATTTTTTTGAGGGGGTTAGGTAGGAATCAGTCTTTGTTAATTTCTCTAGGTGTTGTTTTTTTTTCTTTTTTATTTTTGTTGGGGAAAGAGAGAATTTTTTTCCAATTGGACATCTTTAGATGAAGATTAGTCATGTTAACAGTTTTGATTTTTATTTTAATTTTTTTATCCACTAAAGGTGAGTCTTTTTTATTTTACGTTCTTTATTTGTTTTTATTTTTAACTTTTATGACTAAGAATATGTTTTTATTTTTTGTTTTTTTTGAGTGAACTGTTTTCCCAACGTTCTTCCTAATTTTAGGTTTAGGTTATAGAAGAGGACGAATGCAGGCCTCTTTCTTTTTTTTGTTTTATACGATATTTTTTTCATTACCTTTTTTGTTTTTTGTTTTGACTTTATTTTTTTATGAAGGTAGATTAAGTATGTTCTCTTCTTTTTATTTTAATTTTAGAGTTTTTTGGGGGTTGTTAATTTTGATGGTTTTTTCTTCTAAATTACCCGTTTATTATCTTCATCTATGGTTACCCAAGGCTCATGTAGAGGCTCCGTTGGGTGGGTCTATGGTTTTAGCAGCGATTTTGTTAAAGTTAGGTTCTTATGGTATTATCCGTATTATTAAGCTTTTTTTTTGGGTAATTAAGCCTTTTTCTATTGGGGGGTTTTGTGTAGGTATTATGGGGGCGATTTTGTCTGGGGTTTCTTGTTACTCTCAGGTTGATTTGAAGCGTTTGGTAGCTTTTATGTCTGTTTCTCATATGGGAGTTATGTTTTCTGGTCTTCTTTCTTTTTCTTGAAGAGGGGTTATTGGGGGAACAATATTCATAGTGTCTCATGGATTGGTTTCTTCTGGTCTATTTTTTTTAGTAAATTTATTTTACCAGCGATTATTTTCTCGTAGATTATTTAAACTTAAAAGAGGGGGGTCTTTTATAAGATTTGTAACTTTGTTTTCATTTTTGTTGTTGGTTAGAAATTTAGCTTTACCCCCCACTTTAAGTTTTATTTCTGAGGTACATTTAATTTGGGCTATACTGTCCTTTTCTCTTTTAAATTCTTTTTTTATTTTTCTTTTGATTATTATTAGAAGAATGTATACTGTACATTTTTTTTTATCAGCTTTTCATGGGAATGATTTTTTGATAGGAGTTGGTTATTCAGGTTATGTCCAAGAGGTTCTTTCTTTATTTTCTCATTTTTCTCCTTTGTTGTTAATTTTAGTGTTATTTTTATCAAGGATTAGTTTATTAGAATAAATACTTTGGGGGTATTAGGATTATTTCTTGGTTAGGAAAGGGGAATTGTAAATTCCACAAGGACTTTGTTTCTTCTATCAATTTTTTTAAATATTTTTATTTTGGAGCTAGTTTTTGTTTTTAGTGTAATGATGTTTATAATAGTTAAAACTCATTTTTTAATATCTTTATTGTTTTTGGAGATGATATCAATAGGAGTTTATTTTTTAGTAATTTTACTTTCTTACACAGGTGATGGGGGGATAATAATTATTTTTTTAGGTATGATAGTTTTAGAGGGTGCGTTTGGTTTAAGTTTGATGGTAAGTAATTCTCGAAAGTTGGGGGGGGATTTTATTGTTTACTTTTAGTGTGAAAGGTCAATTTCTTTGATTTACAAAATCATTATTTTAATAATAAACTATTCTTCCTTTTCCTAACTAGGAAAGTAGCGCCTCCCCTGGGGGACGGGAGGGGGACTAATAGAGAAATAGCTATTATGCTTGTTAAGTAGTTAGCAGCAACTTATTTTTTCTCCTTAGAGTGGTATTTCCTTTAAAATATTAACAATATTTTATTACTCTAATTAAATGAGGGGTTTCCTTAAAATAATTGGAAGTTATTTTTTTCTCATTTTTTTACTTCTTCCCTAGGGGATTTTTTGGTTGAAATTCAAATGTAATTTTACTTAAGAAGTATTTATCCTCCCCATCAGTAAATTGATATTAGTAAGAATAGTCATACTACATCTACGAAGTGTCAATATCATGCGGCTATTTCGAATCTTAGAAATTGGTGGGGTATTGATTTTATGTTTTTTACTTGGTTTATTACTACTGATAGGAATGATGATCCAATGATTACGTGTGCACCGTGGAGTCCTGTGGCTATGAAGAATGATGATCCAAATACAGAGTCGTTAATTGAGAATTTTGCTTCTATGTATTCAATTAGTTGAATTATTGTAAATATTAATCCTAGGTTGATTGTTATTATTAGGTATATGGATGCTCTTTTTGTGTTTTTTTTTATTAATTCGTGGTGAGATATTGTTAGTGTTGCTCCTGATGATACTAAGATGATTGTGTTTAATATTGGGATTTCGTTGTAGTTAAATGGTATGATTTTTTGGGGAGGTCAGTTTATTCCGATTTCTACTCTTGGTGATATTGATGAATGAAAGAAAGCTCAGAATATTGATACGAATAGGAAGATTTCTGATACAATGAATAAAATTATTCCAATTTTTAAGGTTGAGGCTGTTTTTTTTGAGTGATTTCCTTCTATTGAAGATTCTGTGTAGATATCTTTTCTTCATGAGAAGAATGTGATTAGGGAAATGATTATTCCTATTATTAGGATTGTTATGTTTTTTTTATATAATATTATAATTGTTGATGATGTTATGATTATTGCTGATGATGCTCCTGCGATGGGTCATGGGCTTGGATTTACTAAGTGAGTGGTTTGAAGTTTTTTCATTAGTGGTTTTCTGAAAAGTATAGGGTGATTAGGATTGAGAATACATATGATTGGATGATTGCTACTCCTGTTTCTAGGATTGTTAAGGTTCTTGCTATTAGAAATCTTAAGATTGTGTTTGGGTTGGTATTAATTACGAAGTTTTCTATTAGTGAGATTAGAATATGCCCTGCTACTATGTTTGCTGTTAGTCGTACTGATAATGTGATTGGTCGGATGATGTTTCTTACTATTTCGATTAGTACTATGAATGGTGATAGTAGTATTGGTGTTCCGTTTGGTACTATGTGGGCTATTGTTTTTTTGGTTTTTTTTATTATTCTGAATATATTTGTCGAAATTCATATTATTAGGGCTATTGGGAGGTTAAGAGATATGTGGGATGTTATTGAGAATGATGAGGGTAGTAGTCCCCCCAAGTTTATTATAATGATAAATGAGAAGATTGCAATGAATTTTTTTGTTCTTCTTTTTTGGTTTTTTGATTCTATGTTTGGCGAGATTTCTTTTCTTATGAATTTGAATGTTGTTTTTTTCATGATTTCTGTTTTTCTTTTTGAGATTTGGGCTATTACGATGATTATTATTAGGAGGAGGAATGTTGGGTAAGTTATTGATGTTGGGTCGAATGTTGAAAATATGTTTATCAGTATCATTTTTTTTGGGTTATTTTTATTGTTTTTTTTTGTGTTTTCGTTTTTATTTTTTTGTTTATTTCTGTTATTTTGATTATGATTATTGCTAGAATTATTATTATTGTTCATCTTATTGGTGATAGTTGGGGCATAAACTCTTCGCTTATTTTGCTCTTAAACACTGACAGTGTTTTGTACTTGGTACTTGAAGGGTTTCTTGGGAGTTATAACTCTTTATTTGGTTTAAGAGACCAATACTATATATTAGCTTCCGAGAAATATTGTTTTAATTGATTTGATAAATGTTTCTGTGGGGATTGATGAGATTGTAATTGGTATAAATCTGTGTTTTATTCCGCAGATTTCTGAGCATTGACCTGATGTGATTCCTACCTTTGATAAGATTGAGTGAATTTGGTTAATTCGTCCTGGGACGGCGTCTATTTTTGCTCCTATTGAGGGTATAGCTCAGGAGTGGATTACGTCTGTGGAAGTAATTAGGAATCGAATTGGAGTTATTGTTGGTAGAATTAGGTGGTTTCTTGATATTAGGTTACGGGGTGTTTCTTCTGTTATGAATGAGTCAAATATTTTTGAGTTAAAGTCTGAGTATTCGTATGATCAGTATCATTGGTGGCCTGTGATTTTTATAGATATGGATGATTCTCTTGGTTCTTCTATTAGGTATAGTATTTTTAGGGAAGGTATTGCGATTATTAGTAGGATGATTGTTGGGAGTGAAGATCAGAAGATTTCTATTTCTTGTGTTTCTTTTGAGGATCGGGTGAATGTTTTTTGTATTGTTGTTATAATCCCCACTCTTCCTGTGATTGTTAGTACTAGAATTAAAATGATTATAATATGGTCGTGGAATGATGACAGGTTTTCTATGATGGGTGATATTCTGTTCTGGTTTATTATTGTTGATCATGTTGGCATTTTTAATCTTGTTTTTAATTAATTTTAGGAATTAATTTTGTTTCTTTACCGAGATTTTTTGTTTTTTGGTGAATTCTGTTTTTTTTTTAAAAAAGATTTTTTTTTCGTCATGATAAATTTTTTAATGACAGGATTTTTTCCTTTTTCTTCATATCAAGAAGTTTTTTGTCATTACTATTGGTGTTTAGCACGTCATTTTTTGATAATGTAGGTTGATTAGTAATTAAATTTTGTTTTGTTTGTTTTTTTGTTGTCTTGTTTTTTTTATTTTGTAAGATTTAATTAATTGTTACTTCTTGTATAAGGGGAGGGAGATTTTTTTTATTTATTTTTATTCCCGAATTTTTTAGGTCAAAAATTATATTTTATTTATGTTGTATTTTTTTAATATATTTTTTGTAGTTATATGCTTTTCGATAAAGAGGATATCTGGTTTAAATTTTATTTTGAGGGGGATAAGCTTCTTTTTTATTGTATTTTCATTTTTTTTTATTTGTTATTATTAATATTTTATTTTAGTTTTTTATAAAAGATTTTGTTTTTGGTTTATTTTTTCTTTGGGTGCGATTTGTTTATTTATTTTTTTTTATAATTTTCTTATTAGTAAAAATTTTTATTGTTTCTTTTGTTTTGTTTTTTTTCTTTTTAAATTTCTTGATTTTGAATTAGTTTTTTGGTTTCTTAAATGTTTATCAAAATCTTTTTTTCATTCTTTTGAGATTTTACCTGCTCAATGTTTTAAATGGCCACAGTTTTCTGTGCTAAGGTAGCATAATAATTTGGCTATTGATTTTAGTCTGGGATGAATGGTGTAATAGGGAACCTTTTTGAAGTTGTGATTTTTTGAAATTTGTTTTTTCTTGAAAATTAGAATTATTTTAATAAAGACGAGAAGACCCTAGAATTTATAAACTTGTTGGTTTTAGTTGGGGCAGCTTTTTATTTCTTTTGTAAATATTTTTCTTTATTTAATCTTTTTTAAAAATTTTTATCAAAATACTCTAGGGATAACAGTGTAATTTATTTATGAAGATCGTATTTTTAATTAAGTTTACTACCTCGATGTTGGCTTCCTATTATCACGAGAGGCAGAAGGTTTGAGTGATTAGTCTGTTCGACTATTAAATTAGGACATGAGCTGAGTTCAAGTCGGTGTGAGCCAGACTGGATTTTATCTTTTTATGTTTTAATAGTGAATAGTACGAAAGGACTTTTACTTTATTTTTGAAATTATAACAGGAAAGCATTTTTATTATGTTATGGAATTTAAGCTTCTATGAGGATTTTATCTCTTGTTTATTGGCCTTTCTTTTATTTTGTTGGTGTTGGTTATTATGTTGTCTATTGCTTTTTTTACTCTTATGGAGGTTCGTATTTTGGGGGTTGTTCACCAGCGGTTTGGGCCTATGAGGGTTGGCTTGATTGGCTTGTTTCAGCCTTTTGGTGATTTTGTTAAGTTGTTTGGTAAGTTAATTTGGTTTCCTAGGAAGATGGAGAAGGTTTTATTTTTTTTTTCTCCCTTTGTTTCTATTTTGATTGGAGTTTTGATTTGAGCTTCTTTTGGTACTTATTTTCCTCTTTCTAGTTTGAGGTGGAGATCTGTTGTTTTTTTCCTTCTTAGAAGTTTTTTGGTTTATTTTCTCTTAATAAGAGGGTGGTCTTCTGGTTCATATTTTTCTTTGCTTGGTTCTTTCCGATCTGTTTCTCAGGCTATTTCTTACGAGGTGGTTTTGTTTTTTATTTTATTGCCCATGTTGATGTTTTTTTATAGATTTAAGATGTCTGATGTTTTTGTTCATTCATTTTTTTCTTTTTTTTTGGTTGCTCCTTTATTTTTTGTTTGACTTTTCTCTTGTTTAGCAGAGTCAAATCGTTCTCCTTTTGATTTTTCTGAAGGTGAGTCTGAGTTAGTATCTGGATTTAATACTGAGATGTTGGGGGGATTTTTTACTTTTATTTTTATTACTGAGTATGGTTTTATATTGTTTCTCGGTTTTATGACTGTTGTGTTTTTTTTAGGATCTTCTTTTTTTTGGTTCAAGCATTTTTTGGTTGTTTCTTTTTTTTTGTTCGTCCGTGGAGTTTACCCTCGTATACGGTTTGATGTTTTAATGATAATGGTCTGGAAGAAATTTTTACCTTTCACTATTTTCTTCTTGTTCTTTGTGTTTGGTGTGATTTTATTTTATTAGGTTTAACTTTTTCTTATTTTTTTTATGGTTAATTAAGGGTGAGGTGTGATTCCCAAATTTTTTTATTGTTTTATTTTTTGATACAGTTTTTTCCTTCATATGGCGTGCCAGCAGTTTCGGTTATACGATTGGATTGATTTATATAATTATTAATTTAAAGATTTTTTAGAAATTTGATTAATCTACTTTAGGTAAAATTGTTGGAGATTTTTAATTTTTTCTTTTTTAAATTTAAAGCAATTTAATCAATGGGATTAGATACCCCAGTATTATGTCTATCATGGGTAATAAAAGGAGGTCTCGAAACCCGAGAGTGAAGACGGCTTTTAATCTATTTAGGGGGGCTTGTTCTTTAAACGATAATCCTCGTTGGATTAAACCTTATTTATTAACTCTTATGTCGCCATTATTTCTTTTGAATTTTTAATCATATTTAATTTTTTTAGGTTAGACGAGGTTTATATTAAGGATAAAAATTAGTCACTTATAGGATGAACTTTTATAGATTTTTTTAATTAGGACTTATAAGTAAATTAGAATTAATAATTTATTTGAAATAGTAATTAAAAGTGTACTAATCGCCCGTCATTCTAAATTTTAGACAAGTCGTAACAAAGTAGACTTTCCGGAAGGAGTGTCTTGTTTATGGGTTTAAGCTTATTAGCTATCATTTCTTTAGAATGAAGGATTTAACCATTGCTACGAAACCTCAGTTCAGGAAAAATTTTTATATAATTTTTTTTGTAGGAATTTTTATCATCATGAATTTTTTGTGAAATTTTTTGAAATCTCTAGGACTGTAGAGTGCCAATTTTCTCTTTCCTGTTTTCAATTAATTTTTGGATTTTTTTTGCTAGCCAATGTGGTAGGATCACCCATATCTAATACTTTTGAAGGTGCACAGGGGAGTGGGGAAGGATAAGGCCGTTGAGCCGCTAAAAGGCCCTTGTTTCTACAGTGTTCATGGGAGTAAAGTTTATTTAAACGATTAGACAAAAGAAATAGCGAGAGAAGGTGGAGACGAGGTAATCTTTCACATAAGTCACTCAGTATAATTAGAGTTTTATGTTGATGACTTATATAATTATTTGTATAAGTTCCGAATCTTTTTAAAAAGGGTTAGTTCCTTTCAAGTACTAGGATTTTACTGCCAATTATTTGGAGGCTCTTTTCCATTACCGGAAATTTGTCTATGCCACGATACAATGTCAAAATCTAAACCTTCGTCCGTTGAAAGTACGGAACAGGAGTAACATTAGTTTGTTACTAAAAATTTCCCAAAGTGGGGGAAAATACCTGTACTTGAAAAAATATACCACTTTTTTGTTTACATTTCGTAAATTTTATTTTTTGGGTTAGGGGGGGGGGAGATACTTTGGATTTCATCGAAGTATTGAGATGGAATTTCAAAGTATCATGATAGTCCCCCTAAGTTGAGGGGGAATCAGGGGGTTGATTAACTTATCATCTTTGGAAGTATTTATCCCCCTCCCGTCCCCCAGGGGAGGCGCTACTTTCCTAGTTAGGAAAAGATGATTAGATTAGTTTGCTGGATAATTATGTAGTAAATTTAAAAGGAGCTGTTATCCTTTTGACAATTCCTATTGCTAGAGCCTAGGGTATAGTTAAAAGGCTCTAGCAGTAGGAGGTAGATTTTTATGGTTGGGATGGCGACTCTTTTAAATTTATTATAATTATAATTTATATTTGTTATTAAATTAGTAAAAAAGAAGAAAGATTATGGTCCTATAATTATATTTGGGATGTCCCGGGGTTGCCGGTGTGTTGGGGCCTTGCGGGGGTGAAGAGAGGTAGGAAGGGAGGAGGGTGGGATAATAAGACGGAGATACTTTTAGGTTTGGCATTTAGTTTGATAGTGAGATTGATTGGTTGAATGTGTGGATTTGAACGGGGTATTGATTGATTCATTCTAGTGAATTAATGATTGAAGAGTTGGAAGCGGTTTTTTTGTTAAAGGTTATTCTTTCTCATATGATTCATATGAAAATTGTTATTCTGATTGTTGTTAGTAGGCTTCCTATGGATGAGATTGAGTTTCATAAGGAAAAGGCGTCGGGGTAATCTGAGTATCGTCGGGGTATCCCGTTTAATCCTAGAAAATGTTGGGGGAAGAAGGTTAGGTTAACTCCGGAGAATATTAATATGAAGTGTAATTTGAGTCATTTTGGGTTAAGGTTGATTGAGAATATTAGGGGGGATCAGTAAATTAGTCCTCCAAAGATTGCAAATACTGCTCCTATTGATAGGACATAGTGAAAATGAGCAACTACATAATAAGTATCGTGTAGTAGGATATCAATTGATGAGTTGGATAGGACGATTCCTGTTAGTCCCCCTATTGTGAATAAAAATACAAATCCTATTGATCAGAATAATGAGGGAGAGGATATTAGATGGGATCCTGAAATGGATGAGATTCAGTTAAAGATTTTTACTCCTGTGGGGATGGCGATTACTATTGTTGCTGCTGTAAAATAGGCACGGGTGTCGATGTCTATTCCTACTGTGAATATATGGTGTCCTCATACAATAAATCCTAGGACACCAATTGATATTATTGCGTGTATTATGGCGGTTGTTCCTGCTGGTTCCTTTTTTCCTCTTGATGCTCTAAGAATGTGTGAGATTATTCCGAACCCGGGGAGAATTAAGATGTAGACTTCAGGGTGGCCGAAGAATCAGAATAGGTGTTGGAATAAGATAGGGTCTCCTCCTCCGGCTGGGTCAAAGAATGTTGTGTTAAAGTTGCGGTCTGTTAGTAATATTGTAATTGCTCCTGCTAATACTGGTAGGGAAAGAAGTAGGAGGATAGCTGTGATTAGTACTGCTCAGGAGAATAGGGGTATTTGTTCTCATTTTATTGTTTTGGGTGGTAGGTTTATGATTGTTGCTATGAAATTAATAGCTCCTAGGATTGAAGAGACCCCCGCAAGGTGTAGTGAAAAAATGGTTAGATCTATTGATGGGTTCCCGTGGGCGATGTTTCTTGATAGGGGCGGGTATACTGTTCATCCTGTTCCTGTTGCTGATCTTGTGAATATGGAGAAGGTTAGGAGGGATAGTGATGGAATGAGTAATCAAAAGCTTATGTTGTTTAGTCGGGGGAAGGCTATATCTTGTGTTCCTAATATAAGTGGAATTAGTCAGTTACCAAACCCTCCGATTATTGCTGGTATAACTATGAAGAAGATTATGATAAATGCGTGAGCTGTGACGATTGAATTGTAAATTTGATCATTTCCTAGTAGTGATCCTGGTTGTCTTAATTCTGTTCGAATAATTATTCTTAGTCTTGTTCCTATTATTCCTGCTCAGGCTGCTAGTGCGAAGTATATAGTTCCAATGTCTTTGTGGTTTGTTGAAAATATTCATCGGTTTTTCAT